CTGAGATAAAGGCATAAAAATCAGAAAGAATATATAGAATTAGAATCGGTTTTTTAGCATTTAACCCCCCTTTATGTTATGGATTTCCTTGTTCAAAAAATGATTCGCAGAGAAGAGAGAGATTTTGTTTACGGATTTTTGAGTAGAATACGATTGTGAAGTGTATAATAAAAGAAGGTTTGTATGGCTTAAACACGTGTGGAGATATCTATAATATCCGTCTTTCTTCTCTTTTAGTGTTTTATTGTCGTTCTATGTTCTATTCGGGGCAACACAGGTTGTGCTCTATGAAAACATAATTTCAATTTTCTATTCAATTAAAAATTCAAATTGAAGTATGATACTTTTCTGATATCTGATAATTCTATATCGGGAACATATATAAATAATATATATCCGTCTAACAATTTCTCTTGGGGGGTTTACATATACTCATAATTGTTGTTATAATTAATAATTAAAATTGAGAAGGATTTTTTGATTGAAAAAATCCATACTGATTAGTTATATATCAAGTTGTATTTTCTTATGTCATTAGGAAAACAAAATTTGGAGATTCAAATCCAAGAATCATTCATGCATTTTAAGTCAATAGTTAATGGTTCCTATTTTCATAAAGTTTAATTTTGGATTTTGCGACTGAAAATCCACATTTGATTTTTCAATAGAAAGGTAAGAGAAAGTTTTGAACATTATGAATTTTGAGATAGACTCAATCGAAATTGAAAGGATGAATCAAACCCAATCAAAAGGGAAGAAGGATTAGGATTTCGTTGACTTTTAGGAAAAATTAAGGAAAACAGAACTCAAGGTGCAAGTACAATAAAAAAGCAGTTCAGTAATCCGGGAAAGTTTTCATCTATTTTGTATTTGTAGCATTTTGGCGACATGGCCGAGTGGTAAGGCAGAGGACTGCAAATCCTTTTTTCCCCAGTTCAAATCCGGGTGTCGCCTGATCAACAAAAAACTAGAAATCTCTTCTTTTCTTCTGTTGATATAACCCGCCGAATGATTCCCCAGCAGAAGCAGAGAAAGCAGACTGTTGATACTTGTTTGATTCTAAACATCTGGTCTGGGGGTTTTTCTAAAAAATTGTAAATATCCTTGCATATTTAGGCTTCAAGGAAATATTCGAATGCTAGAGGGGCTATCAAGACTTCGCAATTACCTTCTACTACAAATCAAAATTTTCTATTATTAATGCATTGTATAATGACTGGACCCTGGATTAGATTGGAGAGCCCGATAGGAAATCTAAATAGTTGTGGAAGGGGGCGGAAGATACTTTATTATATACGAGGAACTCACGAAAATCTCTGAGTGCTCAAGCATCCAATCAATTGAAATAAGGGTCAACAAAAAAAGAATAGGACCTATTATTCCTACATGTTCCATTAGTAACATTCCCTTGAGATGTTACTGCGGATTTTGCTTGTGTTTAATCTTTCCCGATTAGAAATCATATAGGAATTTCTTCTAAAATGAGCGAATTTATTGGATTGGTTTATTAATAGTCTTCGTTCTTTTTGACTCTGCGCCATTGATTCCACTATTATTAGTGAGGAATAATGGAACAATTCCTTTATATTTATAGAGATAGGGGACATAATTCATATGGATATAGTAAGTCTTGCTTGGGCTGCTTTAATGGTAGTCTTTACTTTTTCCCTTTCACTCGTAGTGTGGGGAAGGAGTGGACTCTAAGGGTCCTACTAATTGAGTTAAGGAAGCAAACTGTATCAATATCAATTGCTTTCTAGATCGTTCTGCAACACGTTTTGAACAAAATAAAATTTGAAATTCCATTGGACTCGACTGGAGTAATGTATTATAGGAATCATCCTCTTTCAATCAAAGAGCTATTTCAACAATTCCCATGTTTGTAGTTCGAAAGGAAGAGGATCCCAGGAAATTTATTCGAACCTAATTCTTCCGAAATTTTCTATTCCAATAAACGGCCTCTTACTAGGTGATACTGAGGAGGGTCGGACCCCTTTTTTATTTATTTCTCTCTTTACTGTTCAAAGAAGAAGTGGTTTTGTTAAGTGTATACACACTTTGTATGAGAAAGAAAGGATATAAACATAGTGGTTGTCTAACGAGATACTATGCAGAATAAGTTCGTCAGGTGAGTCACATATTGCGCATTTACCGCTTTCGAATTTTTGAAATTGGATTTATACTTTATCGACTTATTTCATATCATGGTTCAGGCGTTAAAAATCCGTGAGGTTTACTCTTCCTTTTCGATGCCCGTGGAACTACTGTCAATGGTTTACTCAATTACTTCTTGGGAATGGTAAAAAAAAAAAGATTACTACGTGATTTTTTGAATATGCCTATATCTATCGCCTTTCCTTCATTGATTTGATTCTTTCAATAGATACCGAGATTCAGATTAGAAATCAAAAATATAGTAATTCAAACTATAAGACATAAGAGTAATTCAGATTGATCAGAACAAATAGATATAGCAAATAAATGGAATTGGATGCTATGTCAATCCCATATATGGAATTGATATTCACATATATCAAGATAATATTGTAGATTGATCTATAGATCCATATCAAACGCAGCCTCTATCTTTATTTTATTCCAGGGGGAATAGTATGGTAGAAAGAAATAGATGAATCTTTCTACCATACTATCTATCTATTAGAATACTGCCGATTCTAGTCCACTCATTTCATTTAAGACATGAAATTGGAATCCTTTTCATTTTATTTCGTCAATTTTGGCTAAGAACTCAGAAGTCAAGTTTCATTCAAATTAGTTAATAATTAATCGTTTTGACTGACTGTTTTTACGTAAATGATAAGTAGAAAAGCGGTAGGAACTAGAATAAATAGTGCAGTAGCAATAAATGCAAGAATATTTACTTCCATAATCTCATCGGTTTTTTACTTCGCAATAACTCGGGATTTAATCCCATAGAGATGATAAATCTTTGGCCTGTAAATTCAATGAATGAATATTACCTCTCGATGATCTTGAATCGGATCAATATCATGAATAACAATATCTGAACTATCAAATCAATTCGTCGTCGAGAATTGAATAGTATAACATAGGAAGTTCTTTTATCCATACCGCCCCAAACTTGGATTCCTGACCCAATCCAAAATTCCTTTATTTATTTATCATTTTTTATCATCTGGTCTTTTTTTATCTCTAATCTATCTAGTTACTTCTTGTACAATCATCTGATGAAGTCTCATCAAATAGCTCTTCCACTTCCAGTGGTCACATAGTTACAAACCCAAACAAACAATAAAAGTTCAATGGAAAAAGAAAGGAGTTTAGAACGAAACTATTTTTGACTTGGAAGACAAAGAAGTGTGATAAAGATGAGACCGTATAAAATGAATATTCATCAAATTTACTATTTTCCGATTTGTTCTTTCGTCGATTGGGCCTTAAAACAAAATGAAAAATCGGAAAAATGATTCATTCCCCTTTCTAAGAGGAGTAGGACCTTTGGTTGATCTGTCCTTCCCCCTCCTTTCTTCGTAGATTATTAGCCCCGGGACACCTATACCAAAAGCTCAGTGTGCAATTTGCATGAAATCGATTTTTCAACTTCAAACCAGTAAGTGAGGTTCCATAAATCCGTAGCCAGAAAAAGAAATTGTTTTTTTTTTCTTTTTTCTGGAAAGTATTTTCTTATATTCAATTTTGTATTGGACAAGAAAGGAATTCCCTTTGTGTATGCGCGCCTCAAAAAGGTATAGTACTCGATTCCATTACATGCATCGGGGGCAATCGAAAAAGCCAGCATTTCTTGGAATACTGACTATAATGCTACCAATAATTGTACTAATCCAACCGCATATGTCTTTCTCCTACCAAAAGGAAAGAAAAAAGAAATAAGGATTTCCCCTTTGCTTTGACAATGAAATTCTGCCCCCGGTCCCCTTCATAAAAAGGGAGAGATTTCTTGATATATTTATTGGATCCGTCGGGACTGACGGGGCTCGAACCCGCAGCTTCCGCCTTGACAGGGCGGTGCTCTGACCAATTGAACTACAATCCCAGGGAAATACGGGATCTAGCAGAAAATTTGATTCTTTTTTATCTCCGGATCGGGTATTTCTGAAGTACAAAGGGGGTTATATCATCTCATGGCGAATTGGCGAATTATTGGGCCGAGCTGGATTTGAACCAGCGTAGACATATTGCCAACGAATTTACAGTCCGTCCCCATTAACCGCTCGGGCATCGACCCAGGAAGAATCAATTTTAGACTTATTGGTAATCCATGATCAACTTCCTTTCGTAGTACCCTACCCCCAGGGGAATTCGAATCCCCGCTGCCTCCTTGAAAGAGAGATGTCCTAAACCACTAGACGATGGGGGCCTGCTTGACCAACGGCCATCATACTATGATCATAGTATGATCAGTTTTTTGAAATTGTCAATATAATCGAAATAATCGAATGATTCTATCCGAGGGATCTTTCCCCCTTTCAGAATTGCATAGAATTCTTTTTTATTCGTCATTGATGAATTATTCATTAGAACCGCCATTAGAAATCTAGTAGTAGTATTTTTTTATTTTGGAATTATTTCAATTGAATTTATTTTGATTATTTTAGTTTAGATTATTTAGTATTTCGAATTTTATTTAGAAATTTCTAAATAAAAAAAAGTAATAAATACAAAAAATAGAAATAATAAGGAAGAGTCGGATTTTTTCAGGGAATGATTGGTCCGTCAGAAAAGGAAAAAGGTGTGAAATTCGCTTTCTTTCACTTTCATTTGATTCATTGTTAAGACGAGATATCCTTATCTCCCTCCCACCAAGACAGGAAATTAACAAACGGGAAATCTAGTAAGCGGGATCAAGCAGAAAATTCTTTTTTCTCCAAGAATTTAGTTCAGGAGACAAGTAGAATCTCTTCATTCTATGATTCGATGAAATATCTTGAATTTTATGTTGAATTGCTAGGTGTATGTACATGTATCAATACAAGTGAATTTTGTTCTGGTGGGATCAA